GATACAGCACAACCGTTTTATTAGATTGAAATTGAATAACTACGTTCGATTTAATAAGTACCTTCCGTCACAAATTAAGTACCTTATGTCAGAATTTACGTACCGTGTGTCAATATTGGAAAATTCTATGGCTCGAGCCTTTAGTATTATCTTATTTATTACCTGTGTCTACTATTTAGGCAGAATGCCTTCACCCCTTCTTACTAAGAAACTGGAAAAACCCTTAACAATGGAAGAAGGGGGGGTAAGGGTAAGAAAGAAAGAGGGAGATGTAAAAATAGAGAGGGCTTTCGAAACGAAGGGGACTAAACATAAACAGGAACTCTTCTGGTTTGAATTTGTTGAAAAACTTCCTGTGATCCTTCTTTTTGATTATAAAGATTGGAATCGACCATTACGATACATAAAAAACAATGACAGGGATTTTAAAGGGGCTGTAAAAAGCGAAACGTCACAATATTTTTTTGATACATGCCGAAGTGATGGAAAACAAAGAATCTCTTTTACATATCCGCCCAGTTTGTCAACTTTTTTGGAAATGATACAAAGAAGAATAGACGAATTCCCGATCGAAAAACCATCCTATGATGAACTGTATAATCATTGGGTTTATACAAAGACAAAAAAAAAGAACAAGATAAAAAACGAATTACTTAATAGAATTAAGGCTCTAGACATGGGATTTCTTTCTCGGGATATACTTGAAAAAAGAACTAGATTGGTTAAGGATAATGAGAAAACTCAAAAAAAAGACCGGCCTAATCAAAAATTATACTTGTCTCAAGAGTATGATCCTTTTTTGAACGGACCCTATCGTGGAACACCCCAACAGCGGTTTTCACCTTCAATCAGAAATAAAACAAATTTTAGAAAGACAGTTAAAATAAATAAGATTCGTGGTATCCTTCTTTCTGGTACTGATTACACTGATTACCAAGACTTTAAACAGAAAGAATTTGAACAGAAAATGTATCCATTTTCTAAAAAAAAAATTTCAACAGAAATTAATATTTTTTTAACTTTCATCCGTAAATTTGTTAGAAAAACAGCATTGAGTCTCAATTTGAAGGTCCCTTCTTTTTATAAAAATTATAAAGAAAAATTTTCAACTTTGCTACCCTTAGAAATTAATAGGGTAGAAACTTTCATGCGTAAATTGGCTAGAAAAACAGCATTGAGTCTCAATTTGAAGGTCCCTTCTTTATTTTCAGAAAAAAAACATGATAAAAAAAGAAAAAAAAAATCTATTGGAATCAAAGAAATCGGTAAAAAAGTCCCTCGATGGTCATCCGAATTAATCAGCGAAATGGAAGCAGAATTTCTCGACTACGCATATAGTGGGGCAGTGGAGAAAGAACCCGGTCTTTGCTCAAGAGCACTGAAAGAAATAGTGCTATCTAAAGAGCCGAAAAGTTTGGCTGATCCCTATGCGCGCCAAGACTACGCGATTTACCTAGATATCTTGAATGAGCCGGATTTTGAGCGAGACCTAATCATGAGTTCTACACGCGCTCAAAGGCGGAAAGTTATTATTTTGAAACTGCTTCACCCAAAACCGCAGTCCCCGCTTTTTTGGGGCAAAATCAAAAGTGTCCTCGGTTATTTTTTTACTCATCCAATAAAATTTATTTCTATAAATTGGATGGGTAAAAGAACAAAATCCAAAATTGTAAATTCTACAAAAAAACAGACAAAAACAAGAGAGGAAAAAGCGAAGATCGCATCCCAGAAAAAAAAAAGGGAAGAACTAATGCGGATACAAATGGAGGGCGTATGGGAAAACCTGCCATATGGATCGGCAATACGAAGTTCCTTATTACTAATGCAATCGTTTCTTAGAAAAAATATAAGTCTCCCTTTACTCATAATAGCTAAAAATATTGGCCGTTTATTATTTTTGCAAGTTCCTGAGTGGGCTGAGGATTTTCAGGAATTGAATAGAGAAAGGAATTTTCCATGCACCCATCTTGGTGTTGGACTAAACGATCAAGAGGTTTTGACCCATTTGATGGAAGAAGGTTTTGACATAAAAATCCTATATCCTTTCCGCTTGAAACCTTGGCACAGATCTAAGCTAAAAGCTCCTCGCAGAAATCGAATCAAAAAGAAAAAAAAACGAAATGTACAAAGGGAAGTGGAAGATGATTTTGGTTTTTTAACCATTTTGGGAATGGAAACTGAATATCCTTTCGGTTCTCCCCGAAAAAGATCTTCTTTGATGACTTCCTTTTTTAAACCCATTTTTAAGAAACTAGGAAAACAAATGAAAAAAAAGAAGGCTTTTAAAGATTTTAAAGTTCTAGGAGTTTTCAAAAAAGTAATATCAGAATTCTCAAAGATAAATCAAATTCCATTAGTTAGATCGAAAAAAATAGATGAATCAAGTGAAACTAAAAAAGATTCTATAATCAACAATCAGATAATTGAAGAATCGTTTACTCAAATTCGATCTATAGATCGGGCAAATTCTTTACAGACAGAACAAAAAATGAAGAATCTAACTGAACAAGAAATGAAGAATCTAACTGATAGAACAAGCACAATCAAAAATAAAATACAAAAACTTACAAAAGATAAAAAAAAAGAAACTTCCGGAATAAATAGTAGTACAAATTCTAATGTAGAATCACAACCACTAAAAAGGATTTGGCAAATATTAAAACGAAGAAACGCTCGATTAATCAGTCAATTCCATTATTTAAAATTATATTATTTTCTCAAAATTTTTATTGAAAAAATATACATAGATATCTTTCTACCTATCATTAATATTGCCAGAATCAATACACAACCTTTACCAGAAAAAGTTATTGAGAAATACATTTCTAATAATGAAAGAAATCAAAAAAAAATGAACTTTTTTTCGGTTTCGACTATCAAAAAGGCACGTTCTAATTATACTATTAGAACTAGTAAGAAGAATTCACATATCTTTTATGACTTATCTTCTTTGTCGCAAAGATATGTATTTTTAAAATTATCACAACCCCAAGCTATTAACTTGTCTAAGTTAAGATCTGCTCTTCAATATCATGGAACATCTTTTTTTCTTAAGACTGCAATAAAGGATTCTTTTGAAATACAAGGAATATTTCATTCCGAATTAAGGCATAAGAAACCTCGAAGTTATGATCAATGGAAAAACTGGTTAAGAGGCCATCCTCAATACAACTTATCTCCGATTAGATGGTCTAGATTAATACCAGAAAAATGGCGAAATAGAGTCAATCAACGTTGTACGGCTGAAAACAAAGATTTTCAAAAATGGAGTTCGGATGGAAATGAAAAAGACCTATTATTTCATTACACAAATCAAAATTTGTGTAAAGTATATTCAGTACCAAATCAACAAGAGAATTTTCAAAAATACTATAGATATGGTCTTTTATCATATAAATCTATTAATTATGAAACTAAGAAAGACTCATCTATTTATGGATCAACATTACAAGTAAATAAGAAGAAAAATCTTTCTTATAATTACACTATACACAAATTTTTTAATGTTAATGAGGATATTGATCTCAATAATTTTCTAAGAAGGGCTAATTTTATTGATAGTGACAAAAAGCCAGATCGAAAATATTTTGATTGGAAAATGCAAAATTTTGCTCTAAGCCAATTTGATATTGATAATGATAATAAAGCTTTTCATTATATTCAAATTCGTCAAAATCCAGAGATCAATCCACCCAATTCCGAAGAAATCTTTTTTGATTGGATAAAAATAGATAAAGAAAGACTAAGTAACCCCGTAACAAATTGGGACTGCGAACCTTGGTTCTTCCCAGAACATGTGCTACTTTATACTGCATATAAAGTGAAACCGTGGATTATACCAAGTCCACTTTTTCTTGGAAATTTGTCTTTCCCTATTAGTTTTAGTGAAACTAATAAAGAGATTCAAACTCAAAAAAATTGGGATTTTATACCCATTGAAAAAAGACTTTTTGTATCAAGGACAGGAACAGAAATTATAGAAACACCTTCTGAGGACTTGTACATGAAAATAGGTGGCGAAGCGTTTAGAGGAAGAATAAGAACCCCCGATTTAGTTCAGTATTGGCTTTTTCAATTGAAATGGTACAATTCTTTTGTGGGGGAAACAATCCCCGGACTAATGCGACAATTTTCAGCCCAGCTAGAGTGGAATCTAAATTACAAAAAAGTGAACAAGTGGGTGATAACCTATCTGAACAATAACCTATTGAGTATAAATCAACATCTCATTCACTATGAAAATACAGTAGAGATGGATGAACTGGAGCAACTTGAGGTAGTGATTCTCGAATCGAATCGTCTGTATCTAGGAACTTATAGCCAAATTATTATGTATCAGACCATATGCATTTCGTTGGTTGATCAAAGTAAGCAAGAAATTAATCAAAAATACCGAAACCAAAGATATCTTAGCCATCAAAGAAGAACAGGAAATAGAAAGAAAAATCATTATGATTTTCTTGTTCCCGAAACTATTTTATCATCTAGACGTCGTAGAGAGTTGAGAATTCTAATTTCTTTCAATTTAAAGAATAAGAATGGTGTGGATAAAAATCCAATACTTTGCACCGAGCCTAAGATAAGAAACTGGGGTTTATTTTTGAATAAAAGTAAACATCTTGGTAGAAATCAAAAAAAATTAATGAAATTCTTAATGAAATTAAAGTTCTTTCTTTGGCCTAATTATCGATTAGAAGATTTAGCTTGTATGAATCGTTATTGGTTTGATACCAATAATGGGAGTCGTTTCAGCATGTTAAGGATATATATGTATCCACGATTCAAAATTCGTTGACGGTACATTCTTTCTCTATATTCCCTTGTATCAAGCTTTCAAAGGGCTCATTCAAGACTTACTCGAACAATACCCTATAATTAGAATTATAGGGTATTATGAAAGGAAACAAAACGGCGTAACATATGCCTTGTCTTACATCCCAGTTTCATATAAAATGCTACGATACTAAGTCAATGACTTATCAATTAGATCTACAAATGCATCAAGGAAATCTTCGTAATTTTAGGTTTCAGTTATTCACTTTTGTGAGTGTAAAAACCCTCTTTTTATATCCCTATCCGAATCAAATTCAAAATTGGATTGATTATTATTAATTGATAAAATAAGCAATCCATAAAGAAATTCAAATTCTTGTGTATACTACATTAAAATAGCCGGTATTATTATTACTGATCAATCAAATTCATATCTGTTCTGTAAAAGGGGAAGGGGGAAATTCTTTTATGCTAAAAGATGCATTCGTTTCAATTATTTTGCAAGAGGAAAACAAAGAAAACAGAGGGTCCACTGAATTTCAAGTAGTTAATTTCACCAATAAGATACGGAAACTTACTTTCCATTTGAAATTGCACAAAAAGGACTATTCGTCTCAGAGAGGCCTGCTAAAAATTCTGGGAAAACGTCAACGGCTGCTGGCTTATTTGTCAAACAAAAACAGAATACGTTATAAAGAATTAATTGGTCAGTTGAATATTCGAGAAACAAAAAACAAAAGCTGATTCATTTGAAGAGTTGGTTTGAATTATTCGCTTCAATTGTAATGAACTTCTTTTCGCTTTCAGCAATTCATGGAAGAATGAATCGGGAAAAAACCTATGACTACGCCAGTTACAAGAAAAGACCTCATGATAGTCAATATGGGTCCTCACCACCCATCAATGCATGGTGTTCTTCGACTCATTGTTACTCTAGATGGAGAAGATGTTATTGACTGTGAACCAGTATTGGGTTATTTACATAGAGGTATGGAAAAAATTGCGGAAAACCGAACAATTATACAATATTTGCCTTATGTAACACGTTGGGATTATTTAGCTACTATGTTCACAGAAGCAATAACTGTAAATGCACCGGAGCAGTTAGGCAATATTCAAGTACCTAAAAGGGCCAGCTATATCAGAGTCATTATGCTGGAGTTAAGTCGTATAGCTTCGCATTTGTTATGGCTTGGCCCTTTTATGGCAGATATTGGGGCACAGACCCCTTTCTTCTATATTTTTCGAGAAAGAGAATTGATATATGACCTATTCGAAGCTGCCACCGGTATGCGAATGATGCATAATTTTTTTCGTATCGGAGGGGTAGCTGCTGATTTACCTCATGGATGGATAGATAAATGTTTGGATTTTTGCGATTATTTTTTAACAGAGGTTGCTGAATATCAAAATATTATTACACGCAATCCTATTTTTTTAAAACGAGTTGAAGGAGTAGGCATTATTGGCGGAAAGGAGGCAATAAATTGGGGTTTATCGGGACCAATGCTACGAGCTTCCGGAATACAATGGGATCTTCGTAAAGTTGATCAGTATGAGTGTTACGACGAGTTCGATTGGGAAGTCCAATGGCAAAAAGAGGGGGATTCATTAGCTCGTTATTTAGTACGAATCAATGAAATGGCAGAATCCATAAAAATGATTCAACAGGCTCTAGAAGGAATTCCGGGGGGGCCCTATGAGAATTTAGAAATCCGCCGCTTTGATACACTAAGAGATCCGAAATGGAATGATTTTGACTATCGATTTATTAGTAAAAAACCTTCTCCGACTTTTGAATTGTCGAAGCAAGAACTTTATGTGAGAGTTGAAGCCCCAAAAGGAGAATTGGGAATTTTTCTGATAGGAGATAAGAGTGTTTTTCCTTGGAGATGGAAAATCCGACCACCGGGTTTTATCAATTTGCAAATTCTTCCTCAGCTAGTTAAAAGAATGAAATTGGCCGATATTATGACGATATTAGGTAGCATAGATATCATTATGGGAGAAGTTGATCGTTAAAATGATAATTGATACAACAGAAGTACAAGCTATCAATTCTTTTTCGAGATTGGAATCCTTAAAAGAAGTCGATGGGATCATATGGATGCTTGTTCCTATTTTCAGTCTTGTATTAGGAATCACAATAGGTGTACTAGTAATTGTTTGGTTAGAAAGAGAAATATCTGCAGGGATACAACAACGTATTGGGCCTGAATACGCCGGTCCTTTTGGAATTCTTCAAGCTTTAGCAGATGGTACAAAATTACTTTTCAAAGAGAATCTTCTGCCATCTCGAGGAGATATTCGTTTATTCAGTATCGGACCATCCATCGCAGTCATATCGATTCTACTAAGTTATTTAGTAATTCCTTTTGGCTATCATCTTGTTCTAGCGGATCTCAGTATCGGTGTTTTTTTATGGATTGCAATTTCAAGTATTGCTCCCATTGGACTTCTTATGTCAGGATATGGATCAAATAATAAATATTCCTTTTTAGGCGGTTTACGAGCTGCTGCTCAATCAATTAGTTATGAAATCCCATTAACTCTATGTGTGTTATCAATATCTCTACGTGTGATTCGTTGAGACATAAAATTGACCCTACTTCTTTTCTTTCTAGAAAGGGCCTTTGCTGAGTTGAATATATATTTTTCTTTTTGATTCATCATTCGGGTTGATGAACTAAACCAGATAGTTATATGAGTGAAAGAAACAGCTTCTAA